ATCGTGTTAGGTCTAATTCCTATTACTTTGGCTGGATTATTCGTAACTGCATATTTACAATACCGACGTGGTGATCAGTTGGACCTTTGATTAATTAACATCTTTTTTGTTTATTGACCCTCTATTTCTTTGTTTTAATCCTAATCCACAGGAGGTAAAATTAAGACTTTAGCCTGCTGTTCCATTATTTCAGTGTCATTCTCGATCTAACAAGAATGGAATCACGCTCTGTAGGATTTGAACCTACGACATCGGGTTTTGGAGACCCGCGTTCTACCGAACTGAACTAAGAGCGCTTTATTCTCATAAAAAATTTTATGTGACCCCAATTCATCTTGCATGCATATACTATATAATTTATATATAGAAATAGATATATAGAACTCTCATAATATATATATTGATAGAATATAATATATATATTGATAGAATATATATCTATTTCGATTGAGTATGTATGTCCAATTTGAATCGGTCTCAATTGATCCCTTGTTACTGCTCATAACATAAGTAATAGTTAGGGATAGGGATGACAGGATTTGAACCCGTGACATTTTGTACCCAAAACAAACGCGCTACCAAGCTGCGCTACATCCCTTTCAATTGGTTTACAGTGTCATTGTAAAGAATCTTTGTCTTCTTTTCCACATCTTGATTTTCTTCGTTGATATATATAAATTATCCCGCCATTTTTTTCTTTTTAGTTTCATATCGTATAACATATAATATTAATTATAATAATAATAAAAAAGAAAAGACTTATATACATATGAGATACCCCTAACAAAACAAAACCAAAATGAATATTTTTAGGGAATGCTCGGGCAGAGCAGAAATGGACTGGACCTCTTTTTTTGTTAAAAAAGAAGAATATCTAATGAACCGTTGTACATTTCAATTTGAATTAGGAATTCCGTGTACAAATACAAGTGGTTATTAACTAAATAACCATCTGATCATATTCATATATGTAATTCTGTATTACAAATTACAATAAAGAATAAGAATTAAGAAGGAGGATTTAAAATGCGAGATCTAAAAACATATCTCTCCGTGGCACCAGTGGTAAGTACTCTATGGTTCGGGGCTTTAGCAGGTTTATTGATAGAGATCAATCGTTTATTCCCGGATGCATTGATATTCCCCTTTTTTTCATTCTAGTTATTGACACGGGAAGGGGTGAAGAAGATTAGAGATACAATCAAATATTTGTGATTAATCCCCCCTTCTCCTTCTTTTTTTTTTTAGAATTAGAATAAGTTAGAAAAGATAAAGAATAAAGTCGGATTCGGCCTCAGTGAAACTCGGAATTCGGTCCAGACTTCAATTGAATTTAATTAATAAGAAATTCCATTTCTATTAAATAATAGGGTGAGACCAGAAATGGAAATGTAATGGCTAGGGCGGGGCAACAATATCATACAGGATACTAAAATGAAAACTGAAATACTGTACTGTGATTCTAAATATAGTTAGAAATCATTGTATTACTTAATTATTACTATACTATATTGATTGGAACGAGATCCTTCATAATTGGATTTCGAGTTAGCAACTTCTATTTTTTTTTGTTCCTTTCTTCTTCTTCGCTTCGAATCGTAAAATGGAAGAGTTAAGTGAATCAAAAACCCAAAGGAGGTTCATGGCCAAGGGTAAAGATATCCGAATAAGGGTTATTTTGGAATGTACCAGTTGTGTTCGAAACAGTGTTAATAAGAAATCAGCGGGTATTTCCAGATATATTACTCAAAAGAATCGACACAATACGCCTAGTCGATTAGAATTGAGAAAATTCTGTCCCTGTTGTTGCAAACATACGATTCACGGGGAGATAAAGAAATAGAGAAAATCGATCGCTTGTGTGTCACCCCTCCAAGGAACATGAAAAATGATATATTTTTTCATATTGTTATAAATTCTATTAGAAATTGTATATATAACATATATTTAAATAAACATATATTTATTAAAGAATAAAAAATAGAAAAAAAATCCTATTTTGTAAGAAATAGGATTTTCGGGATAAGGAATAAACAAACCATGGATAAATCTAAGCGACTCTTTCTTAAATCCAAGCGATCTTTTCGTAGGCGTTTGCCCCCGATCCAATCGGGGGATCGAATTGATTATAAAAACATGAGTTTAATTAGTCGATTTATTAGTGAACAAGGAAAAATATTATCTAGACGGGTGAATAGATTGACCTTAAAACAACAACGATTAATTACGATTGCTATAAAACAAGCTCGTATTTTATCTTCGTTACCTTTTCTTAATAATGAAAAACAATTTGAAAAAAGCGAGTCGGCCGCTAGAACTACTGGTCTTAAAACAAAAAAAGATAGGGTTACTCAATTCAAATTCCAATCGAAACTCAAATCAAATGTGGATTGAGGTTTTGTTCGAAAACTACGATAATCCAATTTGGATTATCGTGTTGTAAGAAAAAAGAGAATCGGTGAAGAAGAATAAATCTTTTTTTATTGAACGTGGTTGTTAATTTTGACGACTTTCTCATATGATTCTATTTTTTCATACAAATCTCTACTCTACCTTCCCGGAGTTCAGTCTCCGGGGAATTTTTTTTTATGATCTCATTGGAAATCATATAAAGACAATTCCTATTTAATATAGCTATTTGTGCAAGTATTTTACGATTAAGAAGCAACTGCCTCTTGTACAGATTATACATTAATCCACTATAACTATAGTATATCTTTTTTCTATTCTCACGAATTACTGCATTTATTCGACTGATCCACAAACGACGAAAATCCCTTTTTTTCCTATCTCTATCCCGATGAGCCGAAACCAAAGCTTTTATTTTCTGTTGAGTAATAGTTCGAGTAAGTCTTGAATGAGCCCCTCGAAAGCTTGATGTAAATAAACGAATTTTTGTCCTACGTTTCCGAGCTATATATCCTCGTTTAATTCTGGTCATTGAATAAATGAAACTTTGATGAATAATTAATTCTTTGATGAATAACTATTTGATTTCTTTTCTTTCAGTTATTCTTTTCCCTTTACTAGTCTCTTAATAATTACTAGTCTATTAATAAGAAAAACGGATTCTTCCAATGTATAAAATAAAAAATTCCAATGGCTTTTGCTACTATAACCTTCCCAACCACGATTTTTTCTTTTTATTTCTAAGCATTTAACTTCGAAATAAGAAATTGTATTGATACTAGGTATCAAAAAAGCATATTCAATTAAATAGAAATGGATAAAGAAATAGTGGATTCCATCGTTTCTATGGTTACTTCTTAAACGACGAGGTCCTCTCTATACACCGGAGCCCCTTCCCTCATTTAATCAATGCTATTGTTAACTTGTACAGTTCACACTCTTTGGCTCTACCCATGAAATAGCTAGTAATAGGTCTTTCACAACGAAATCTAACTATACAGTAACGGTATTTAAGTATGAAGATTAGCTGGGTAGCTGACCCTGTTAGTCCGTTCTTGCAAGAATAAGGGCATAATCTTTCCGCTTTTTCATTTTGAAATAGGATTTCCCCTGCTTAATGGATAAGCATTTGCTACCAATGGGGAAGTCTTTCTCATCTGAAATTGAAAAATTGAGGTGATTGGATTTGCACCAACGGAAACCATAAATTTGATACACAATAGAAGGAATTATTAATAGATTCTTTTATTATTAATAGATTCTTTTTTAAGATAGTGAATGGAGTTCTTCCATTCTATCCTAACCGATCCCTGATACTGGAATAATTTGTTTCCTCTCTTTTGTCTTAGTCCATGATCGGAACGAGTCGCACATACACCCTAGTACATGTTCCTCGGCGCTGAGGGCATCCCCGAAGGGCGGGGGATTTCGTGACATTTCTGATTGGCTGTCTTGTGTTTCTAATAAGTTGTTTAATAGTTGGCATGTTGAATCGTATACATAATGAGCTGGTTTAGATCAACCCTAACCCGATGATTATGAATTACTTATATTCTATATTAATAGAGATATTCTATTAAATATATTCTATTAAATCCGGTAAGAAGATAAAATCTTAAATTGTATATTTGCGCGGAATCCCTGCGAATTTTTTTATTCAACCGCTACACGATCAATAATTCCATGAGCTTGGGCTTCTGCTGCTGACATAAAAACATCCCTTTCCAAGTCTTCGGATACAACCCATAAAGGTTTGCCCGTTCTTTGTACATAAACCCTTGTGATAGTTTCGCGCAGTTTCAGTAGTTCTTCCGCTTCCAGGATAAATTCTCCCGTTTGTGCCTCATAAAAAGAACTTGCGGGTTGATGGATCATTACCCTGACGATATAACATAATAAATGGTTCCTCTATCTCGCACGATAAGGCGAGAGGAGAGATAAAGAATAATAAAAGATCGAATTGAACAACCGTACGGGCATCTTTTGCGTATTGCATACGGCTCTACTATGGAATTGATTTTTACCTTCCATCGAAGAAATAGAAAAGATAGAGGGTCTATCAGACCTAGATCGGTAAATGATCCAATAACCACCCTTCCTTTTTTTGTTTTGGAGTAGTTAAAAAATACTATGATGGTTCCGTTGCTTTATTATTTCGTCTGTTATTCAGCAATCCCAAAGTTTCTTTTTTTTTTCAAATATATATAAGTTATATAAGTAAAAAAAATCTTGTTTTTTTTTTTATTTTCATATTCTTTCCTAACATAAATATTGTTAAATGTTAAAAGCTTTCCGGTGTGAAAACAAAAAAGTTTGTGACGCTGAACTGGGCTCCTGATAGATCAGATAAAATCGGAAATACCCGTTTTCTCATACTACTCTTTCGATACATAATTGAATGGTTTTGAAAAATTTTCGCATATCGAATTCGAAGTGCCATGCTATTATTACTTAATATTCATATGGCGAAGGCATAGTCTTCTTTTTTTTTCTCAAATAAAAGACTCATTGGCGCCAAGCGTGAGGGAATGCTAGACGTTTGGTAATTTCTCCTCCTGCCAGAAGAAAAGATCCCATTGAAGCGGCTAATCCCATGCATATTGTCTGTATATCTGGTTGCACAAATTGCATAGTATCATAAATAGCTATTCCGGGTACTACCCATCCGCCCGGAGAATTTATAAACAAATAAAAATCTTTGGTCTCATCCTCCAAACTGAAATATATCAGAAGGCCAACAAATTGATTCGATAGCTCACTATCAACCTCTTGGCCTAAAAAAAAAAGTCTTTCTCGATAAAGTCGGTTGATTAGGATAAAATTTTATCCCTTAGGAGCCGTACATGCACCTTTTGATGCATACGGTTCACCAAAAATCGCGAAAAAGAATCAATGTGTAGATTTCAACCCTCTTTCTTTTTTCATAGCAGACGTTTTCGAACTTCTAACGAAAGGTCTTTTTCTTACATTTTTCAAGAAAGACGACTTTTGACCCGTTTATCTATATTAATCTATATTATAATAAAAAATAATGTATTAAACACTTATTGAACTAACTTCTCATTGATGTATTGTTTTCATCGAGATCGAATCCAAATCACGATGTAATTTTCTTGTTTCTGAATGGGCTTCTTCAATTCTTTTAGGTTTCTGTTCTACTCCGAGTAAAGATCTACCCGATTTTGATTTGCACATATAGCACAAATATTCCAATACCACGTCTTTTTGCTACGACTTCTTTTTTTTTCTTCAATTTATTTCATGTTTTCCAGCAAATACAAATATATGATAGAAGTAGGAATCGTAGATTACCAATTGGGTTTTTTTTCTAAACAGAGCCTGGATGCTTCATTTTATTGGTCCAACCAAGCCAACCATAAATTATTGTAAATTGCTAATATTAATCTGGATACCTCCCCAAAAAATGGATCTAATTACACTTCATTACACTTCACGCTCCAAATTTTTGCTGATTCAATCAATCTTTTTTGGGGTGAAAGAGAGGATATCTCGATCGGGGGAGAGAACGGGGAAATCCCATATGCCCCAATATATCTGACAAGTCGCACTATACGTCAACCCAAGTTGCATCTTCCTCTCCAGGAATTCGAAAGGGTACTCTTGGAACACCAATAGGCATTAAATGAAAAAAGAATTAAATTAAGTAGTATATCTCGCTTTGATGCGGAAACGTAACAATGGGTTTATTGTCTTAATAATGATTGGTCTTTATTATATTTTATAGATGGAAGAAATTCGTAAAAGAATCCTAAATATAAAAGGAAGACCAAGTGACTAAAGGAAAATTCTTACGAATAGGTCCTTTGAGTGATGAACAAATATGTCTGCATTCACTGATATAAAGATATAAACACTCATATAAAATACGGTCAACCCCCCTTCCCCTCCACCATTGCGTATTGTTACTTATCGGGTATAGAATAGATCTGCTTCTTTTGTTCCTACGAATAGAATTCTTCCATTATTACTAAAAAACTAGAACAAATATTAATCTTTTACCCGAGATAATCCACTGAAAAGAGAGGGTCCATAGTATAGTTTTTTACAGTGCAATAAAGTTACATAGTGTCTATCTTTTGTTGATATAAGAGGTATTTTCATGGGTTTGCCTTGGTATCGTGTTCATACCGTCGTATTAAATGATCCGGGTCGTTTGCTTTCTGTCCATATAATGCATACAGCTCTGGTTGCTGGTTGGGCCGGTTCGATGGCTCTATATGAATTAGCCGTTTTTGATCCCTCTGACCCTGTTCTTGACCCAATGTGGAGACAAGGTATGTTTGTTATACCCTTCATGACTCGTTTAGGAATAACCAATTCATGGGGTGGTTGGAGTATCACAGGAGGGACTATAACGAATCCAGGTATTTGGAGTTATGAAGGTGTGGCCGGGGCACATATTGTGTTTTCTGGCTTGTGCTTTTTGGCAGCTATCTGGCATTGGGTATATTGGGATCTAGAAATCTTTTGTGATGAACGTACAGGAAAACCTTCTTTGGATTTGCCCAAAATTTTTGGAATTCATTTATTTCTTTCAGGGGTGGCTTGTTTTGGTTTTGGCGCATTTCATGTAACAGGATTGTATGGTCCTGGAATATGGGTGTCCGATCCTTATGGACTAACCGGAAGGGTACAATCCGTAAATCCCGCATGGGGTGTGGAAGGTTTTGATCCTTTTGTTCCAGGGGGAATAGCCTCTCATCATATTGCAGCAGGGACATTGGGCATATTAGCGGGTCTTTTCCATCTTAGTGTCCGTCCACCCCAACGTCTGTACAAAGGATTGCGTATGGGAAATATTGAAACCGTCCTTTCCAGTAGTATCGCTGCTGTCTTTTTTGCAGCTTTTGTTGTTGCTGGAACTATGTGGTATGGTTCAGCAACTACTCCGATTGAATTATTTGGTCCCACTCGTTATCAATGGGATCAGGGATACTTCCAGCAAGAAATATATCGAAGAGTTGGTGCTGGGCTAGCCGAAAATCAAAGTTTATCAGAAGCTTGGTCTAAAATTCCCGAAAAATTAGCCTTTTATGATTACATTGGCAATAATCCGGCAAAAGGGGGATTGTTTAGAGCGGGCTCAATGGACAATGGGGATGGAATAGCTGTTGGGTGGTTAGGACACCCTATCTTTAGAGATAAAGAGGGGCGTGAACTTTTTGTACGTCGTATGCCTACTTTTTTTGAAACATTTCCGGTTGTTTTGGTAGACGGAGACGGAATTGTTAGAGCCGATGTTCCTTTTCGAAGGGCGGAATCGAAGTATAGTGTCGAACAAGTAGGTGTAACTGTTGAGTTCTATGGTGGCGAACTCAATGGAGTCAGTTATAGTGATCCTGCTACTGTGAAAAAATATGCTAGACGTGCTCAATTGGGTGAAATTTTTGAATTAGATCGTGCTACTTTGAAATCTGATGGTGTTTTTCGTAGCAGTCCAAGGGGTTGGTTTACTTTTGGACATGCTTCGTTTGCTCTGCTCTTCTTTTTCGGACACATTTGGCATGGTGCTAGAACCTTGTTCAGAGATGTTTTTGCTGGTATCGACCCAGATTTGGATGCTCAAGTCGAATTTGGAGCATTCCAAAAACTTGGAGATCCAACTACAAGAAGACAAGTAGTCTGATACAACATTGTTTTGTTCCTTTTGGACTTTATTTTCTTTTTGTGATTTTAATTTTACACAGGGAATCGGATAAATCTTGATTTGACTCGCTACTTTGACTCTTGTTCTTTCTTTATCCGAGAGACGATTCCAAATAAACAGGTATGAAAGCTATAATTGTAAACCACGATCAAATCCATGGAAGCATTGGTTTATACATTCCTCTTAGTTTCTACTTTAGGAATAATTTTTTTCGCTATCTTTTTTAGAGAACCACCTAAAGTTCCAACTAAAAAGATGAAATGATTTTTCATTATCTCAATTGAAGTAATGAGCCTCCCAATATTGGGAGGCTCATTACTTCAACTAGTCCCCATGTTCTTCGAATGGATCTCTTAGTTGTTGAGAGGGTTGCCCAAAAGCAGTATATAAGGCGTACCCAGTAAAACTTACAAGTAAACCAGATATAGAGATGGCAACTAGGGTTGCTGTTTCCATTATTATATAATTTCAAGACCAAAATGGATCTAGGATAAGATCATTTATTTACAGCGGAATGGTATACAAAGTCAACAGATCTCAATGAAAAAAAAATAGGATTTATGGCTACACAAACTGTTGAGGGTAGTTCTAGATCTGGTCCAAGACGAACTACTGTAGGGAATTTATTGAAACCATTGAATTCGGAATATGGTAAAGTAGCTCCTGGGTGGGGAACTACGCCTTTGATGGGTGTTGCAATGGCTCTATTTTCGATATTTCTATCTATTATTTTGGAGATTTATAATTCTTCCATTTTACTGGACGGAATTTCTATGAATTAGATTCACAAGAACCGACTAACTAGTTTTTCAATACAAAGTGAAGCATTTAGGTCTTAGATTTTTAGCCCATTCGATTTTGGTTTGGTAGTTCGACCGTGGAATTTCTTTTCTTCTGTATTTCCGGAATATGAGTGTGTGACTTGTTATAATTGATCCTATTGATAGTACAGAGAGTGAGTCTGTCATCTTGATAGAGATGGTTTTACCCCGTCTGATATTTATTCTAGTATCTGGAGCACGGAATATATAAAATAGATTCTAAAGTATTAGAACTATGATTCATACTTACTATTTAGACCCCGCAAACCGGACTTAAAAGATTTTTTCAAAGAGTTAGAAGTTATAAAGATTTTGATTCTTTCAAACTGCCACTTCTCCTTATTTTTATCAAAGGACAAACGTTTCTTTGGATTTTTTTTCATTCTATCTATTCATTGAATAAGTGATGATCCAATAGTTCTTACTCAGGGAATTTTTGGACTTAGATTGAAGGTTTTATTGAATCATCGTGGTTTTGGTATGAATCTGAGGTTTTTTTATTTAATCGATTCATAGGGTCTTAACAAGAGAATTCCTATCAATAATAAAGAAGACAGCAGTAAAGCCGCATTACACACAAAAAAAAATAAGACAAATCAAAGAAAAAAAAAGTTAAGTAAATAGAATATTCAAGAGGCCAGTAACGATCAAGATAAAGACGAGTGAGCCGACTTGAGATTTTGGCATTATAACCACAAAGAAGAACTCTCGGATTTCGATTTTTTGTATCTTCAGAGAAGATTGGAATCATAGGGTTAAGTTAAGAAGTTGCAAACTTTCTATTACACATATCCGTTATAACCAGTATTTGGGTATTTCTGTTTGAGCCGTACGAGATGAAATTCTCATATACGGTTCTCAGAGGGGGAGTCCCCTTGGTTTACCTATCTCAATAAAGTCTATGATTGGTTCGAAGAACGTCTTGAGATTCAGGCGATTGCAGATGATATAACTAGTAAATACGTTCCTCCTCATGTCAACATATTTTATTGTTTAGGAGGAATTACACTTACTTGTTTTTTAGTCCAAGTAGCGACGGGGTTTGCTATGACTTTTTACTATCGTCCCACCGTTACTGAGGCTTTTGCTTCTGTTCAATATA